CATTACCCAGAATAGAATAGCCACTTAGAATAACAAAACAGATTATATTTGTCGAGAAGTGCAAAATTGTATGGATACGATCCTCATTGTGCATCTTGATCAATTGGATCGTTTCTTTGTGGATTCCTATACTAAGCTTTTGTAGATGTGTCTCCGGGTATTCCTTTATCATTTCGTCCAACAGGAAGAGTTCCTCCAATTCTATGAATTTTTCTAGAATACTCTTTTCTTGAATATCATTCAAAAAGGTTTCGGATTGCCTAGTATTCCACCAATTAGTAATCCAAGATTCCAGACTTTTATTAAATGAGAGAGAGATCCACCAGGGCAAAAATACTATAGATGCAAGATATAGAAGGGGAGTGAATGCTTTCTTTTTTGCCATTTTTTTTCATCTGTGAATTGTTAATGAACCTACCTCATTCGTCGACTCTATGTGATCTAATATTTCTATCAAGCATGAGTTCTATTACAAGGTATCGAGCCTATGAATCTATTCCCTGTTTTTTATTTGTGATTCAGTGGGTAGTCCTTGAATCTAGAAAGAATACAGAAATAGAATAAGAGTCCACTTCGAATTCAAATGAAGAAATAATCAAAAATGTTGTTTTGTTTCCAGATATCTCAATTGGTCAAATTTGAAGCAATTGCCTCCTTTCAATGAATGCCCGAAAGAACCGTTTCAAGTAATGAATATTATTCGTATTTCGAGACGAAAGAACTCCCTTTCTATTAAAATATTCAATATTTCGAAAAAATGTCGCTGGCTACTCATAGTCCCGGAATAATTGAGATCAATTTCTGAAGAATACTGTGATCAAAAATGAGTGGCAAAACAAGAGAGAAATTGGATAGTTATTGTTATAAGAAATCCAATCGTTTGATCATTAAGGAACCCAAAAGAAAGGATAAAAAGAAACGTCGATTGACAAAAGAAAAGAGAGATAATTTACAAGATATGATCTATCTGTATCTAATGTATCAATTCAAAATATTGGACCTAAAAGAAAAAGAGAAATTTTTTTCTTTATTCCGAAATGTTTTGATATATGAGATGAATCCATTATTTCTATTTGTTACTTGTTTTGTTACTGAATTGAGTTGAGTGGATTTCCATAATACACATAAAAGACCCTTTTTGCGGACAAAAACAGTTTCGTTTTATGGCTGTTCCATATACGTCGACTTTGGCTCGAATGAGCGTTCTGAAGAAACTTCAGTTAAGTTATGCTATAGAAAAAGAGGATTTTCCCTCCTGATGAGAAAGCATTTATTCTTCAGTTCATTTCAAAATACTTCAATTGGTACACGCAAGAAATAGGCCAATTCGGCAGCTTTTTGTTCCATTTCTCGTGGAGTCAAATTCTCATCAGTACGAGTCAAGGGAATAGCCCCCTGGCCTCCGATTTCCATATAAAGGACACGACGGGCATAAATACCCTCTTTAACTTCTATTCTGATGGACTGAATATCTTTCATAAGGAATCGAAGGAAGATGCGACGATTTTTTCCAGGAAATCCCCAACGAAAAATACACACTATTCCTTCTTTTCTATCGAATCGATCATAACCACTACCTACATTCCACGCAATTGTGCACCACAAATAGGAGCTAATAAAGAGACCTGCGATCCCATAGAAAGACATCACGATCCCTTGTGGAAAAAAAATGATTTGCTGAGACGGAAATAAAGATATCAAATTCCTACCAAGATAACTCGAAGTTCCAACCAATAAGAATCCTAATGAACCTAAAAAAAGGATAAAGGCCCAGCAAAAATTACTTGTTTTTCGAGACCCCGTTATAAGTTCTATCCATATCTGTTCTGATCGCCAACTCATACTAGATCCAGTTGCATTTTATTGGAATTGAGAGAATAACCCAAATGAATTTGACTTTACTCTTTGTGTTTCCGAAGTAACTCTCATCAACTAGCACTATTCTGATGTGAACCTTTAGGAGTAATTCATCGAATTGGTTAGATCTAAAATAATAACATCCCCTTCATATGATCCCCTATAGATATCTACACACATTTAGATACATTGACTTTCCATTTCAGACATCCGCCGATCTTGATCTATTTGAAAATAGCTATAATTCATTTACCCATATATCATGTTTCCGCATGCATAAAAGCTCTTTCATTTATGTTCGGAGGAAACCACCCCTTATACCCTATTCCACTAAATAGATATCTGTGTTATGATTCAAGTCTAAGTCTTGAAAAAAAAATGGATGGTCCCATTGGATCTAAAAAATCTTGTTTTTTTGAATAGGAAGAGATAAAGAAGCCATTGCCATTGCCGGAACTACTAGGCCTACTAAAGGCACCAAAACAGAGGGTAAGTCGAGATTTATCATAGAATGGGTACCTCGATTTTGTTATTCTTATATTTATATTGTTATAAAGATATCTTATAATAATTATAATTAGTAAGTATATAATTACTAATTAATTAGAATTCGTATATAATTATACTATAAGTGAGTATATAT